TACTATGAACATAGTAGGAGGTCGGGCGGGGATGCCCCCATCGTCTAGTGGTTCAGGACATCTCTCTTTCAAGGAGGCAGCGGGGATTCGACTTCCCCTGGGGGTAGGGTACTACGAAAGGAAGTTGATCATGGATTATCCATAAGTCTAGAATGGATTCTTTCTGGGTCGATGCCCGAGTGGTTAATGGGGACGGACTGTAAATTCGTTGGCAATCTGTCTACGCTGGTTCAAATCCAGCTCGGCCCAATAATTCGCCGATCCATACGAGATGATATAACCAATTTCATTTGGACTCCAGAAACATGCCTAATCCGGAGGCGGGGGAAAAAAGAAAAGAATCCACTTTTCTGTTATATCTTTGTTTATTTGTTCCCACATATTCTGATCTTTCGATGGATTCTCAATCAATTTGACAATAGAATTACTAGTAATACGTGTCGTTTTCACTAAAGTCCATATCCCTGGAATATACATATACTGCGCGTGCCTCTCTTCTAACACGGCGATTCTAACTAGAAAGGGTTTGAATGAAAGCAAATAGGCATGCTGTACACCTTATTTCCCTGGGATTGTAGTTCAATCGGTCAGAGCGCCGCCCTGTCAAGGCGGAAGCTGCGGGTTCGAGTCCCGTCAGTCCCGACCTAGAATCGGCGGAATCCATCAATTCATAATTCATCTTTCTATTTTCTGTAATGTAAATAAGTACCAATGAGAGACCTATGTAATGTAGATTGGTACGATTGTTGGTAGTACCATATTCAGGATTCCAAGAGAGACCGTACTGGTCTGGCTTTTTTGATTCCTGATCTGTGAAATGGAATACCCATCTGTTTTCCGGGAGCCTATAACAAAACCAAAATTGGATTCGTTTATTGTACGATACAAAACGAACTTAACCTTACCCTAGTTACCCCGATAGAATATGAAAACTACCCCCCCCCCTTTTCGAGCTCCGATTTTATGTAAGCTCGGGCCGTAATTGGAAAGAATCTAGCTCATTTAAATTGCACACTGAATTTTTGATAATTTGTGATAGATGTGTCCCAATCTAAGGAAAGAGTATATTCCTAAAAGAGAGATCAAAGAAAGATCTACCCCGCCCTCTTTTCTTAGTGAGGGAATGTACCATTTTTCTTCCTATTTGAAAGGGGTCTTATCGAAGAAAGAGCAAACGCCAAAAAAAAAAAAGAGTGAATTTCTCGAAATATTCGAGATTTTAGACCGGGACCCCTCTTTCTCACACCTCTTTGTCTGTCAAGAAAAGACGATCCTAAAACCCTTAGTTTAGAACTTAACTCCTTCGTTTTTTTTCCATTTCAGTTCTACTGTTTGGGACCAATGGAAGACGGGTCAGATGATACCTTCTCCGCTGATTGTATAAGGAAGACCATAGAAAAGAGTGGAAAAAAGAAAAAAATCAACGGGATTCTTGATTGGATCAGGAATCCAAAATTGGATTTGTTATGGATAAAGGATCTTCTTATGTTATATTATACTATGAAATTCTCGACGATGAATCCATTTGAGAGATCATATATTGGTATTCGTGATATGGATCCAATTCAATTTGAATATCAAATATCATCGGGAGGCAATTCATCTCATTGAATTTACAGGAGACGATTTCTCATCTCTATGGGATTAGATCCCGAGTTATTGTGAAGTAAAAAAAAAAACGATGAGATTATGGAAGTAAATATTCTCGCATTTATTGCTACTGCACTGTTCATTCTAGTTCCTACTGCTTTTTTACTTATCATATACGTAAAAACAGTCAGTCAAAATAATGAATTTGAATGAAGCTTGACTTCTTAGTTCTTATCAATGATTGAAGAAAGGAAAGGGATTCAAATTCCACGTCTTAAATGAAATAAGGGGGCTAGAATCAGCAGTATAGAAGATCCGATAGTATGGTAGAAAGAACTCTATGAACCTTTCTACCACACTATCTATTATTCTAGAAAGTTGTACTTTCTAAAGATCTAGGATAAGAACATGGGAATCCTTGAAATCGTTTTTTTTTTTTTTGATTGAAAGGTTTTTTTATTATTCATAGATTCCATTACTCGATTCCAGTAGAATTTTGAAATGGAGGTGTTTTTCTTTAGAAACGTTTTGCAGAACCATATATGAAATAATTGATACAGTTTCATTACTCAACTCAATGAGTCGTACCTCTAGAGTCCACTTCTTCCCCAGACTACAAGTGCAAGAGAAAATGTAAAGACTACCATTAAAGCAGCCCAAGCAAGACTTACTATATCCATGTGACTCATGTCCCCCATCTCTATGACTATCAAGGAATTCTTCCATTATTGATCACTACTATAATAATAGTGGAATCCATGGCGCAGAGTCAAAAAGGGATTCTGACCAAACGCTATTAAGAAATCAATTCAATAACTCCACCCACAAGAAGCTGCTATAAGATTTCTGGTAGAATCGGTAAGCATTAAACACAAGTAAGAGACGAAGTTCCTCCCTTGGTATTCTCAAGTATTATCAAGTGAATGTTATTAACGGAATATGTAGGAATAATAAGACCTTTTCTTTCTTTTATTGCCCACGGAAACATGGACAATCAAGATGGAACACTACCTATTCCATATCTCTACCTCCCCCTTTGATCTAATACTTAAAGTCTCCCGACTGTCTCACAGAGACAGTCGGGTCTATTCGATTACATTCTTGATTGGGGGTGACCGAAAAGAAAGACGTTTTTTTTTCTGAGTCTATCAAAGGCAATTCTCTATCCAATCCAAGATTGGATGTCTGAGCATTCAGAGACTCTCGTAAGTCTGTATCCAAGGTATCTTACACCCTTTCCATAACTAATAATTGGATTCCCCATCCGACTATCCAATCTAACCCAAAACTCAGTCAGTAGACATAGTGGAAGGGAATCCAGAAGTCTTGCTAGCTAGACCTTCCTATACTAGAATCCTTCCTTGGAGCCTAGGCGCAAGGGTTGAGATCGAACAGAGTCTCCAGATTTTAAGAAGAAAGCAAGTACCAGCAGTCTTAGTCTTTTTATTTTACTCCGCTTCCGCTGGGGCAAAAATGCGTCGAGTTTTATCAGCCGAAAGATTAAGGGATTTCGGTTTTTTTTGTTGTTGATCAGGCGACACCCGGATTTGAACTGGGGAAAAAGGATTTGCAGTCCCCCGCCTTACCACTCGGCCATGTCGCCAAAATGATAGAAAATAGCTAGAAAGATTTCCCCCTCTTTGGGGGCTATTCCTGAATCTCCTTTTTTTTTATGGGATTTGCATCTGGAATCCCGCTTTCCTTATCCCTTTACTAAAAAAGGAATCCTTCCTCCTTTCTTTGGATCCAGTTGGCTCCCTTCGATTGATTGTATCGTATCTCAAATCTCAAAACAACAAGAACTAAACCCCCCCTTTTTTAGATTGAAAGAGAAAATGTGGATTTTACATTACAGAAAAAGGGTAGGGCAAGCTTGGAACCATTAACTATTGACTTGAATTCATGAAAGGTTTTTGGATCTCAAATTGCGTTTAATCTAATGAAGTTGATGCACAACTAATCAGTATCCATTCTTTATCAACAATCAATCCCTTTCAATTCAGTTTCCATTATAACAAGAATTCTGTATCTATGTAAACCCCAGAACAGAAATTGTGACATAGATATCGCTAATCAGGTATCTTAGCTATATATGCCTATAGGGAATTCGGGGAATTCTTATTATTCAGTGAATAATGGAATAGAAATTATGATATAGCACGGTCTGGTCTGTGTTGCCCCAAGTATAACTGGGATAGGAGATATGCGGATAGTTAGATAGCTATAGCTGCGTGTGCTTCCTAGGTCCAACCCCCCTTACCTACTTCAACCAGATTCCATGAATTCTACTATTCTACTACCAAACAACAAATGGGTAAAAATTTCTTTCTTCTCTGCGAATCCTTTTTTGAACATTTGAACAATGGAATCGGGGAAAAAGTGAAGTGCTAAAAAACTGTATTCTATACTGTTCCTGATTCTTCTGTCTTTCTCTCATTCATAGAGAACCGATCCAATCCTGAATCATTTCTTTTTCTGGTACCCAAAAGGGTCGTAATATCCTAAATCGGGTCGTAATATCCTAAATTGGATGACTTTTGATATTCTATAACAAGACTCCACAAGTCTTATCGACAAAATTCTGTTTCTAGGAATGTTTTCTAAATTTCTAAATTTGTATCTGTTGCAAATTCGAATTTGAGTAGAAAATTATCTTTCTACCTCTCCCCACACGTATTTTATCCATTACTATTTTCTACATTACATATAGGATATGGAGTTGGGTCAAATTTCATGCGATTTAGTAAACAGAATATACATTCCATCATTGCTAGCTCGACCCAGAGGGTTCGATGAAGAATGAGCCAATAATGAATGGGATTTTTTTGAAAAAGGGGAAACTTCAGATGCTACAGGATGGAAATGAGGGAATGTCTACAATACCTGGGTTTAGTCAGATACAATTTGAGGGATTTTGTAGGTTCATTGATCAGGGCTTGATGGAAGAACTTTATAAGTTCCCAAAAATAGAAGATACCGATCAAGAAACTGAATTTCAATTCTTTGTGGAAACATATCAATTGGTAGAACCTTTGATAAAAGAAAGAGACGCTGTGTATGAATCACTCACCTATTCTTCTGAATTATATGTACCTGCGGGATTAATTTGGAAAACCGGCAGGAATATGCAAGAGCAAACCATATTGATTGGAAACATTCCTCTAATGAATTCCCTGGGCACCTCTATAGTCAATGGAATATACAGAATTGTGATCAATCAAATATTGCAAAGCCCTGGTATTTATTACCGTTCAGAGTTGGACCCTAAGGGAATTTCTATCTATACCGGCACCATAATATCGGATTGGGGAGGAAGATCAGAATTAGAGATTGATAGAAAAGCAAGGATATGGGCTCGTGTGAGTAGGAAACAAAAAATATCCATTCTAGTTCCATCATCAGCTATGGGT